CGTGTGGCTGGCCGGTTGATTGTTCCATAGAAATAGAATCATTCTCGCAGGATCACGGAGATCCCTCGGGGCTTGAAAACAAGAATTTATTCCAATAGATCCAATCGGATCGGTATTTTCAAATCTTGGATAAACAAACCCATTCTTCTTCATTAATCTTCGTCTGTGAATGACATACGACTTTTTTCCTCTTTTATTGCCCACGATCCAAAATTGAGTGATACACCTTTGGTATACCCAAGTCAATTTATGAAGTCAAAATCATAACATAAGCCTGACTCAAGAAAAACTCCAATCTGACCCAATCAAATCCAATCCAAATTCAATCTACAAATGAAATCTAATAGTAACTCACATGATCTAGAGCCTATTCTCGTTCTTGTATTTGTAGAAAAGCCAGAATTTCAAAAACGAAGCTCTTTGGTAAGTTTCATTGTACAATAGGCGTTTCTTCGTATGATCGGCTTAGCAAAGCAAGTAGTCATTTTTCTGTTTCTGTACAATACTTAACTTAATTACTTCATTTTTACTTATTTTTTTTTTATTCCAATCTACCAAATCCAATTGTTCATCATTCCAATTCTACCAATGCAGACTTTATCTAAAAAGATTAGGGCCCGTTTGAACTTTGATGAGTTAGGAATCCCCCGACATATCGCCTTTAGGCAGAACAACAACCTCAATTCATTGTTTCAGAGACAATGAATTGGTACTAAATGTATCAACGTTTGCGCCCTCTTCTATTTCTATGAGTTGGTTTTGGGATGGGGAGATTTTGTCTATCGAATCGTTCAACAACACGTGATTCCATACGAAGTATCTTCTGTAGATCATTTACGATTCAGCTGACTCTACCACCGAACTATGCCCCATTTTGTGGGTTTGCATCAATCAAAAAAAACCTTTTTATTGTCACGAAACCTAACCCGTTGGTTGGTCTTGCTAGGTGTTATTATTACATTAACAAGTATTTGGAGTCATTCAAAATCACGATCTTTAGTCCTAGAAATGGGTCTGAAATAATTCTTTCAAGACTTATAACTGTAATTAAATAAACTCGATTTTTTTTTGGGGGGGGACCGGGGTAGTACAGGTCCAAAGTTTCCTAATTTGGGTATAGGAACCCCTGAGTTGTTATATGTAAGGGTTCCTCACAATTCAATGGATTGAATCAAATCAATTAAGTATAAATTTGGGACAAGGAGAGAGAATCGAATTGGTCGATGCATTCCGTTTTCGTATCCGTATCAAATCAATAGAAACAATAATCCTCTATTCCGATCTTTCTGACTACTGACTGTATTCTAAATCACTAAGAAAAAAAGGAGAGAGACAAAAATGGGCCAGACCTCCTCTTTGACTCTATTATATTAATAGAATATTGAAATTCATTATTTTTATATTTCATTTCATCTTTTTTTTTGAATAATATTCAAATTTCAATTCATATTATTGAAAATATTCTTTCAAAAAATTTCTTGTAGGAAAGAGTTTGATTTGTATAATAGCATTATATGTCTACACCATATCTAAATAGAATAGAAGTAAGTGTTTAAGTGGTATTCCGTTGGATGAATCTTGAAACGATACATGACCCGCAACAAGCAAACAAACGAAACCGTGTGGTTTGATCAAAATTGTTGTTTCGACTAATGCAGTTGTGAATGAATTGAGAATTCCAATTTGAATCAACTAATTCGGTATATTCCACATTAATAGGAGTGCTTCTATGTTTCTGCTTCACGAATATGATATTTTCTGGGCATTTCTAATAATATCAAGTGTTATTCCTATTTTGGCATTCCTCATTTCCGGAGTTTTGGCCCCGATTAGTGAAGGACCAGAGAAGCTCTCTAGTTATGAATCGGGCATAGAACCGATGGGGGATGCTTGGTTACAATTCCGAATCCGCTATTACATGTTTGCTCTAGTTTTTGTTGTTTTTGATGTTGAAACAGTCTTTCTTTATCCATGGGCAATGAGTTTCGATGTATTGGGTGTATCTGTATTTATAGAAGCTTTCATTTTCGTGCTTATCCTAATTGTTGGTTTAGTTTATGCATGGCGAAAAGGAGCATTGGAATGGTCTTAGCTCCTGAATATTCAGACAATCAAAATCAAAAAGAAGGAAAAGATTACATTGAAACAGTTATGAATTCTAGTGAGTTTTCGTTACTTGACCGAACCGCCCAAAATTCAGTTATTTCAACTACATCGAATGATCTTTCGAATTGGTCAAGACTCTCTAGTTTATGGCCGCTTCTTTATGGTACCAGTTGCTGCTTCATTGAGTTTGCTTCATTAATAGGCTCGCGATTCGATTTTGATCGTTATGGACTGGTACCAAGATCGAGTCCTAGGCAAGCGGACCTCATTTTAACAGCCGGCACAGTCACAATGAAAATGGCTCCTTCTTTAGTAAGATTATATGAACAAATGCCCGAACCAAAATATGTCATTGCTATGGGAGCCTGTACTATTACAGGAGGGATGTTCAGTA